TCTAAATTCTCATAGGGCCCCCCCGGAATTCCTTCCAGAGCCTGTTGAATAATTTTTATGGATTCCGCCATTTCACTGATTCGTACTAAATAACGAGCTAATGAGTCTCCTTCTTTTTGCCATTGGACTTCCCAATCGAATTCATCGTAACACTCATAATGATCAACTTTACGAAGATCCCATTGCATTCCGGAAGCTCGTAGCATTGGTCCTGATAAACCCCAATTTATTGCTTCCTCTCCACCAATAATGCCCACTCCTTCAACTCGTTCCAAAAAAATGGGATTCCGCGTAATAAGCTTTTGATATTCAACAACTCCTGTTAAAGAATAATCGCAGAAATCCAAACATTTATCTATCCAGCCATGAGGTAGATCAGCAGCTACTCCCCCGATACGGAAATAATTATGCATCATTCGCATACCTGTGGCAGCTTCGAATAGATCATATAGCAATTCCCTCTCTCTGAAAATATAGAAGAAAGGAGTCTGTGCACCGATATCCGCCATAAAAGGCCCAAGCCATAACAAATGAGAAGCTATACGACTCAACTCCAGCATAATGACTCTGATATAGCTGGCTCTTTTAGGTACTTGAATATTTCCCAATTGTTCTGGTGCATTTACCGTTATTGCCTCTGTGAACATAGTAGCTAAATAATCCCAACGTGTTACGTAAGGTAGATACTGTATAATTGTTCGGTTTTCCGCAATTTTTTCCATCCCTCTGTGTAAATAACCCAATACGGGTTCACAATCAATAACATCTTCACCATCTAGAGTAACGATGAGTCGAAGAACACCATGCATTGATGGGTGGTGAGGACCCATATTGACTATCATGAAGTCTTTTCTTATATCCGGTACAGTCATATGTTTTCTTCCCCGATTCATTATTTCATGAATTGCTGAAAACGAAACGAGGTTCATCAAAATTCAAGATCTAATAAAGCAAATAATTCAAACGAATTTTCAAATTAACGAGTTTTTGGTTCCCGAATATCCAACTGATCAATTAATTCTTTATAACGTACTCTATTTTTCTTTGACAAATAAGCCAGTATACGTTGACGTTTTCCCAGAATTTTCCGCAGACCTCTCTGGGATAAATAGTCTTTTCTGTGCAATTCCAAATGTGAAGTAAGTCTCCGTATCTTATTGGTGAAACTGAATACTTGAAATTCAACAGACCCTTTGTTTTTTTCTTTTTCTTCTTGCGGAATAACTGAGATGAATGAATTTTTTACCATAAAAAGAATTCTTCTCTCTCTCTTTTTTTTCTTTCTTTTCCACAGATATGGATTTTACCGATCAGGAATAATGATAATGCCAGTCATTTAGATCTGGTACACACAATAAAATAATCTGGATTTATTCATAGACTACTTTACTATCGAATCCAATTGAAAATTGGATTCGATAGAAGGAGATGGTACATTTCTACACCCACAAAAGGGAATGATTGGGACTTAAGAAAATTCTGCCGATTCATTCCTAGATCCAATTGATATGATACATCATTGAATCAGTATCATGTATCAGAATCTAATGTAACACAACGTGTGTGTACATTTGTATACCTTTATATACCGGATATGACACGTGATATAGATATATAGGAAATCCACCATCAACTAATTCTGACTCGTGGATACATATGTATCCTTGACATACTGAAACGACTGCCATTATTGGTATTAAACCAGTAGCGATTCATACAAGCTAAATCTTCTAATCGATAATTGGGCCAAAGAAACAATTTGAATTGGATAAATTCATTTATATCTGTATCAAAATGCTTGTCCTCATCCAAAAATTGCACACAGTTCCTTACGTTGTTGCCATTGAAAAATACTGAATTTCTATTCACAACATTCTCATTCTCGGAATTCAAACAAATTAGAATTCTCAATTCTCTACGACGTCTAGGAGATGGAATATTTTCAGGAACAAGCAAAGCATAATTATTTTCATCTCCATTCACAAGTACCTTTCCATGTTGTGCAATGGATCTATCGAAATAATCTTCATCAACATATTTTTTTTCTCGGCATATTCGATTAGTTTGGTACTTATTCTTATGGACCAATGAAATACTTATGGTTTGATACATAATCCATTGTCCATCCCATTTTATAGACAGACGAACCGGTTCGATAATCAATATTCCCCTTTTTATCAATTCTGTAAGAGTTAGATCCTTCTGAATCAGCATTACATCCAGGCGCATTTCTCCTCTTTGAATAGAGGATATAGCAATTTCCCTTGGATTTATCAGCCTAAGCAGGAGACAATATACCTTGATATTATTTAGAATTCTTTGATTCAAAGGATCAGCCCATCTCAATTGAAAAAGCAAATACCTTTTCAGGAAGAAATCTAGTTCCGCTTCCTTATTGCTCTTGGATTGTCTTTTCTTTCTACGTTTTTTAATGTCTGATTCCGCGGAATCTTTTTCAAGATCTTTTTGTCGGTTTCGTGGATCTGATCCAAGATTCCCTTGACCCAGCTCTTCTTTTTCTTCTTGATTTCGATTCTCTAATTCAAGATATTCTTTTTGATTAGATGATAGACGAAGATCCTTTTTTTGATTTCTGTTGATGTTTTTATTTTCACTAATGTTTTCATTTCCATTCAAATTGAAAATAAGTAATTTGATTGGTATGATCCACGGTTTAATCTTATATGCATCATAAAGTAGCACAAATTCTGAGAAGAACCAGGGTTCTAGATTCGATATGGGACGATGTAGCATTTCTTCATTCATTCCCATCCAATCAAAAAAAAAGGTTTTTTTTTGATTGGATGGGTTGATTTCTTGATGAATCGTGAGATAAAAAAGATCTTTCTTATCAATTATTTGATAATCATTAGTCCCAGTCTTAGTATTTTTATTAATGTTGGTTCCAGTATCTATATCGGTCCAAGTCTCAATATCGATATTCTTTCTAAGAAAAAAATTGAGAATTCTCCACTCCAAATATTTTCTATCCGGATTTTTCCCCGTATCAATAATAGACCCTTCCCCTAGATAATCATTAATAGCTATACCCCCGGGTACATAAAATGATTCGGGTTTAGGCATGTTGTAATTATATGGAATCTCTCGGTCTCCATTTACTTGGAATGGCGATCCATAAATATATGAGTCCTTCCTGTCTTCATAATGAATATATTTATGTGATAAAAGATCATATCTGTAGTGTTTTTTAAATTTTTCTTTTTGACTCGGTAATGAGTTCACTACATAATTATTTTGTTTCTCGTAATGAATTAATTGGTCTTTTTCCTTTTCATATGAATCTTTTTTTGAGTCTTTATTTTGAATCATACGACGTTGATTGACTCTATTTCGCCATTTTTGCGGTACTAATTTAGACCATCTAGTCTGAGATAAATTGTATTGATAATGACCCCTTAACCAATTTTTCCATTCATTCATTCCAGAATTCGGAAGTTTCTTAGACCTTGATTTGGCATCCAATATTCCTCGTGTCCCAAAATGGTCCTTTATTCTATCCTTAAGAAAAAGATATGCTCCGCGATATTGAAGTACAGATCTCAAGTAATACTTATTAATAATTTGGATTTGTGATAAATTGTAAAATACATATGCTTGGGACAAGGAAGATAAGTCACAATAAATCTGTGATTTATTATTACTAATATTAGAAAGAGACTTTTTTATAGTCGAAATAAAGTGAATTGCATTTTGATTTGTTTCATCAATTCCTTCTTTATTTCTTTCATCATTGGAAATGTCTTTGTCGATAATTTTTTTTGTTGATTCAAATTCAAGGAAAAGTTGTGCATTTATTCTGGGAATATTAATGTTACATAGAAAGATATCCATATAGATTCTTTCAATGAAAGATTTCATAAAATAGTGCCATTTACGTATTAATCGGGCACCTCCTCTTTTTGATATCTGCCAAATATGTTTCTGTGATTCCGATCTTTTATCATCACAACCTGTCTCGTTAGGACTAATCTTTCTATTTGGAGTTAGAAATACTTTTCTCTTGTCTTTTGTAATCCTTTCTATTTTATTTTGGATTGTGGTTGTCCTATCAGCCAGATCCTTCATTTTTTTTTCTGTCAGTGAATAATTTGTCCAATCCACAGATCTAATTCGAATGATCGATTCATGGTTAATCTTATTACTAATTATAGAATCTTTTCTATTTTCATTTGGTTCATATACTTTCCTCAATCCAAATAAGAAAATTAGATTTACTTTTGCAAACTCTTTTATTATTCTTTTTATAAATAGAACTGTTTTGAGAATCCATCTTGTTTTTTCTTTTAAGACCCTTAGAAACCATTTTTTTCTTTCTCCTAAAGCTCTTAGAACTAGAAAACATTTCTTTTTCACTTTTCTAATTTTTTTTTCGAGTTCTTTCCAAATGGGGTCAAAAAACGAAGGTCCTTTTCGGGGAGAACCAAAAGGTAATTCAGTTTCCATCCCCCAGACTGTTAAAAAACCAAAATTTTCTTTTTTTCCTTTCTTTTTCATTCGATCTCTATGATCGAATCGTAGCTTAGATCTGTGCCAAGGTTTCAGACAGAAGGGAAATAGGATCTTTATTTGAATACCGTCTGTTAGCCAGTCTTTCGGAAATTCTGTTTCTGATAATTGAACACCATTATAGGTGCATTTAACATGCATTTCTCTATTCCACTCCTTCCAATCCTCGTACCACTCGGGGAATTGAAATAATAACATACGGCCGAGATTTTTAGCTATTATCAATGAAGGCAATACGATGTATTTTCTAAGAATCGATTGTGTTACTAACATAGAACCTCTTATTGCTTGAGCAAATAGAATAGTATCCCAATTTTCTGCTATTGCTATCCGTTCATTCTCTTCCTGTTTCTCCTCCTTTGTTTTTTCCTTTTCTTTTGCCTCTTTTTCCTCAGAATCCGAAGTTTTTAATTCCGGACCTTTCCCCACCCAATTCCTAAAAATTAGGTTCATCATTCCGGAGGTATCAAAAG